AATAAAAAGGTTTGTTTCCTTTGAAGTAAACCCACACAATGGAGTGTATCACAGTCGTAGAATCAGCGGATTCGTAAATCATCCGCATAAGATACCTCTAATGGAATCAGGCGTTGTCGAACGATTCGACAGACCAAATCCCAAAATCGACTCATAGAAATAGAAGAGGGTGCAAACGTTGATACGTTTAGGTTATAGGTTAGCGTACATTTTTTTTTCTCTGAAACTGTGCATTCCATTGGAGTTATTGCGGAACAACAAAGCGATGAGTCAGAAGGATCCCCAGCCCGTGCAAGTTCAAACGGGCCCCAATCTTCTTGCTTGCATAAAGTCTGTATCGGAAGGAAGGACCTGTAAAATTGGAATGATGAACAATTGAATTAGATTAGGTTGGAATAAAAAAAAATATATTGTGCAGAAACGGAAGACTACTTGTTTTGTTTTGCCAACCCACTGCGCGGGCCAACCACAAGCACTAATGTGAGAAAATAAGAGCTATACAAAAATGTCAAAATGACAAAGATATCAAAATGTATAGGGCTATACGGACTCGAACCGTAGACCTTCTCGGTAAAACAGATCAAACTGAGTATTATCTAAATGATTCGAACTGTTTCAAAGACCCAACATGCATTTTTTTTTGCATTGGGCTCCTTCGTTAACTGATATAAGGATCAGCTAGTCCACCATATTTTTTCTTGACAGGAAGATAACGAGATGGTTCCACGTGCTCTGATTCATTATTTGTATTCAGATCCAGGAGCAATACCAAAGTGTTTTCAAAAAAGGATTGCCTTGACGTAGGTCTGCCTCCGGCCTAGATCAACCTAAGTTAGGTTGAGTCTCTATCGCTCCGCTCAAAGAGTCAAATATGATACTTCATACACCTTAAAGCTCATAGGGCGAAAAGAGGTTAGGTTATGTTATTTTGAGGTCCTTATACTCATTATGCCTAGCATTGAATAGACTAGGTATTCACCTTATCAATTATCAAATCAATGATGGGTTCTATTTGACACCTGAATTGGTACCTGAATCGGGGCGAACCAAATATTTGTCAGGCTATTGTTCTCTTGTTCCCTCGAATCTATGGAGTAAGACACCGATTTATCAATAAGATCAATTCTGTTGATTGTATGATGAACTCCCCTGAAAAAGCATTGGCGCGCGTGTAAACGAGGTGCTCTACCTAACTGAGCTATAGCCCTTGTCATAGATATCTTAACATCTAGATAATATCTTGTCAAGATAGATATTCTATGATCCCATATGATGACTCTCTGACCCCTTTACTGACAAAGATTGGTATTGCTTAGAAGCAGTATTCCATCTATAATGCCCATGCAAGGGAGGGGGTCTTACTTTTTCTTTTTTTTTTGATGATAAATGACCTACTTAACTCAGTGGTTAGAGTATTGCTTTCATACGGCAGGAGTCATTGGTTCAAATCCAATAGTAGGTAGAACGGAACTTATTAGATACCGGAGTCAATGGTCTCTAATAAGTTTTTCTACCCACCCTCTTCAATTTTTTAATTTATTTTTTACCCTGTCCCTATTATCCTCCCACTATTCATACTTGATGTTTGCATTTTTTTCCTTGCATCAGATTACATTACACTTGAATTGGTGGAATCAAAATATGGTGTATAAACGGAGCTTCTTTTGATGCAGATGCTTCGACGATTACGAAATAGCATTGACAGCCTCTACGCGTGTCCTAGCCCGTCTGAGAGTTAGATTCGCCTCAATTACTTGTCTCTTGCCTTCAGCTTTACTCAAGTTAGCTTCAGCTATTTCAAGAGTTCGCTGAGCTTCTTGCGGATCAATGTCACTACCCCTCTCACCATCATTTACTAAAATTGTGATCTCATTATTGCCTATTCTAGCGAAACCACCCATCAGAGCCATCGTTACCCGTTGATCGTTAAGGCGTATTCTCAAAATACCTATATCTACTGCTGTGGCAGTAGAGGCGTGATTTGCTAATACACCCATTTGGCCATTATTAGTAGATAAAATTATCTCTGTCACTTCTGAATCCCAAATAATTCGATTAGGAGTCAGTACACAAAGCTTTAAGGTCATTTCTTCAATTTGCCCTCCAAATCTAAGTTCATAGCCTTCGCGGTAGCTTCATCGATGTTACCTACCAAATAAAAGGCTTGCTCGGGAAGACCATCTAATTCTCCGGAAAGGATCAGTTGAAACCCCCTAATTGTTTCTGCGAGACCAACATATTTTCCTGGAGAACCGGTAAAAACTTCTGCTACGAAGAAGGGTTGTGATAAGAAACGCTCAATTTTTCGTGCTCTTGCTACGGTCAAACGATCCTCTTCAGATAATTCGTCCAACCCAAGGATAGCTATAATATCCTGAAGTTCTTTATAACGTTGTGAAGTTTGCTTAACTCTTTGCGCAGTTTCATAATGTTCCTCGCCTACGATCCTAGGTTGTAGCATCGTTGACGTTGAATCTAAAGGATCCACTGCTGGATAGAT